TTACTGATAATCAACAGAATGCCGATACTTATACTGCTAATGCTAACAAGGATATTGATAATTCGGATCAAACAAACGAAGTCGCTTTGATCCGTTATTCACAACAATCGGATTTTCGTCGAGATATAATCAAAGGCTCCATGCGCGCTCAAAGACGTAAAATAGTTATTCGGGAACTCTTTCAAGCAAATGCGCATTCCCCCCTTTTTTTGGACAGAATATACAAACCCATCTTTTTTTCTTTTGATATTTCTGGATTGATAAAACTCATTTTTGAAAATTGGAAGGAGAAAAACAAAGAATTAAAAATTGCGAATTATGCAGAGGAAAAGGCAGGGGAGAAAAGACAGAAGGCTAAAAGAGAGGAAAAAGCACGGATAAAAATAGCCGAAGTCTGGGATACTGTCCTATTTGCTCAAGTAATAAGAGGTTCCTTGTTATTAACCCAATCAATTTTTCGAAAATATATTATATTACCTTCATTGATAATAGCTAAAAACGTCGGTCGTATGTTATTATTTCAATCTCCTGAGTGGTCCGAAGATTTAAAGGATTGGAATCGAGAAATGCATGTTAAATGTACCTATAATGGTGTTCAGTTATCAGAAACAGAATTTCCGCAAAACTGGTTAAGAGACGGTATTCAAATAAAGATCCTATTTCCTTTCTGTCTGAAACCTTGGCACAAACCTCAAGAAAGGTCCCTTAATAAGGATTCAATGAAAGATAAAGTACAAAAATTTTGTTTTTTAACCGTTTGGGGAATGGAAACTGATCTGCCTTTTGGTTCTCCCCGAAAACGACCTTCCTTTTTTAAACCCATTTTGAAAGAACTTGAAAAAAGAATTAGAAAATTAAAAAACAAGTGTTTTCTAGTTCTAACAGTTTTAAAAGAACGAACAAAATTTTTTATATTTTTAAGGGTCTCAAAAGAAACAAAAAAATGGGTTATCAAAAGTGTTCTATTTAGAAATATAACAAAAATAATAAAAAAACTCTTAAAAATAAATCCAACTCTATTATTTGGATTGAGAGAAGTAGAAGTATATGAATCTAGTGAAACTCAAAAACAAAAGGATTCGATAATCAATAATCAGATGATTCAAAAATCGTCTATTCAAATTCGATCTATGAATTGGACAAATTATTCACTGACAGAAAAAAAAATGAAAGATCTAACTGATAGAACAAGCACAATCAGAAAAAAAATAGAAAAAATTATAAAAGACAAGAAAAAACCCTTTCTAACTCCAGAGATAAATATTAGCCCTAACAAAGCTAGTTATAATGCTAAAAGATTAGAATCGCAAAAAAGTATTTGGCAAATATTAAAAAGAAGGAATTCTCGATTAATTCGCAAATCACATTATTTTATAAAATTTATCAGTGAAAAGATATACCTAGATATTCTTCTATGTCTCGTTAATATTCCCAAAACCAATGCAAAGTTTTTGATTGAATCAACAAAAAAAATTATTGATAAATACATTTACAATAATGAAAGAAAGCAAAAAAGAATTGGTAAAAGAAATCAAAAGAAAATTCACTTTATTTCGATTATAAAAAGGTCATTTTCTAATATTAGTAATAAGAGTTCACAGATTTTTTGTGACTTATCCTCCTTGTCACAAGCATATGTATTTTACAAATTATCACAAACCCAAGTTATTAACTTGTATAAGTTAAGATCTGTCCTTCAATATAACGGAACATCTCTTTTTCTTAAGAACGAAAGAAAAGATTATTTTGGAGCACACGAAATATTTCATTACCAATTAAGACATAAGAAACTTCGTAATTCTGGAATGAATCAATGGAAAAACTGGTTAAGAGGTCATTATCAATATAAATATTTATCTCCGATTATATGGTCTAGATTAGTACCACAAAAGTGGCGAAATAGAGTAAATCAACATTGTGTGGCTCCAAATCAAAATAAAGATTTAAGGGATTTATCTCAAAAAGATCAATTAATTCATTACAACAAACAAAATGATTATGAAGCAGATTCATTACCGAATCAAAAAGAAAATTTTAAAAAACACTATAGATATGACCTTTTATCATATAAATCTATTAATTATGAAGATAAGAATGACTCATATATTTATGGATCATCATTACAAGTAAATAATAACCAAGATATTTCTTATAATTACAACACACATAAACGCAAATTATTTGATATGCTGGGAAGTATCCCTATCAATAATTACCTAGGCAAAGACGATATTATGTATATAGAGTATATAAAGAAAAACCTGGATAGAAAATATTTTGATTGGAGAATTCTCCATTTTTGCTTTAGAAAGAAGGTCGATATTGAGGTCTGGATCAATACTAGTATCAACAGTAATAAAAATACCAAGACTGGGTCGACTAATTATCAAATAATTGATAAGAAAGGTCTTTTTTATCTCACACAAGATCAAGAAATCAAACCATCCAATCAAAAAGGTCTTTCTTTTGATTGGATGGGGATGAATGAAGAAATACTAAATCGTTCCATATCGAATCTGGAACCTTGGTTCTTCTCAGAATTTGTGCCACTTTATAATACATATAAAATGAAACCGTGGGTTATACCAATCAAATTACTTCTTTTCAATTTGAATGGAAATAAAAATTATAATAAAAATAGAAATGGCAATAGAAAGCTAAAAGGGAATCTTTTTATATCATCCAATGAAAAACAACTTTTTAAATTAGAGAATCTAAATCAAGAAGAAAAAGAATCCGCAGGACAAGTAGATCTTGGATCAGATGTACAAAACCAAGTAAATCTTGAATCAGTCCTCTCAAATCACGAAAAAGATATTGAAGAAGATTATGCGGGATCAGACATGCAAAAACGTAGAAAGAAAAAGCAATTCAAGAAACACACGGAAGCAGAACTTGATTTATTCCTAAAAAGATATTTGCTTTTTCAATTGAGATGGGATGATTCTTTAAATCAAAAAATGATCAATAATATCAAGGTATATTGTCTCCTGCTTAGACTGATAAATCCAAGAGAAATTTCTATATCTTCTATTCAAAGGGGAGAAATGAGTTTGGATCTAATATCGGTTCATAAAGATTTAACTCTTACAGAATTGATGAAAAGAGGTATATTTATTATCGAACCAATTCGTCTCTCTGTAAAAAATGATGGACAATTTATTATTTATCAAACTATAGGTATTTCATTGGTTCATAAAAGTAAGTACCAAACTAATCAAAGATACCGAGAAGAAAGATATGTTGATAATAAGAATTTTGATAAATTCAGTGCAAGATGTCAAAAGCTGATTGGAAATAAAGACAAAAATCATTATGATTTGCTTGTTCCTGAAAATATTTTATCGCCTAGACGTCGTAGAAAATTTAGAATTCTAATTTGTTTCAATTTGAGGAATAGGAGTGGTGTGGCTAGAAATCCAGTATTTTGCAATGGGAACAGCTGTAATAAATTTTTGGATGAAAACAAACATCTTGATAAAGATAAAAATCAATTAATTAAATTCAAAAAATTAAAGTTCTTTCTCTGGCCCAATTATCGATTAGAAGATTTAGCTTGCATGAATCGCTATTGGTTTGATACCAATAATGGTAGTTGTTTTAGTATGGTAAGAATACATATGTATCCACGATTGAAAATTCGTTGATGTCACATTTTTTATATATCTTTACTAGATCTAGTATATGAAAGTAAACAAATACACACATGCGATGTCTTACATTCTGATACATGATACTAATACGTATCAATTAGATTTAGAAATGACTCAAAAGAATGTTCTTATTTTAGGTCTAATCTCTTTTGTAATTTGTGAATACAAAAATGTACCTATCTCTATCCCCTATACGAATCCAATTGAAAATTAGATTTTTTATTGATATTGATTAATTTTATTTGATAAACTAGGTATCCATAACGAAATTAAGATTATTGCGTATACCAGATTAAAATGGCCGGCATTATAATATTATTATAATTCTATTATTATTACTGATAGGTAAAATAAAAATTTTTAAAAAAGAAAAATAAGGGAGGGAAGAGAAGATTTTGTTTTATGGTAAAAAACTTATTCATCTCAGTTATTTCTCAAAAAGAAGAAAACAGGGGATCTGTTGAATTTCAAGTATTCAGTTTCACCAATAAGATCCGAAGACTTACTTCACATTTGGAATTGCACAGAAAAGACTATTTATCTCAGAGAGGTCTACGTCAAATTCTGGGAAAACGTCAACGGTTGCTGTCGTATTTGGCAAAGAAAAATAGAGTACGTTATAAAGAATTAATTGGTCAGTTGGGTATTCGGGAGACAAAAATTCGTTAATTTGAAGAGTCCTTTTGAATTATTTGATTTAGTAGATCTTGAATTTTTATGAACTTCTTTTCGTTTTCAGCAATTCATAGAAGAATGAATTAGGGGAAAACCTATGAGTGTACCAGCTACAAGAGAAGACCTCATGATAGTCAATATGGGTCCTCATCACCCATCAATGCACGGTGTTCTTCGACTCATTGTTACTTTAGATGGTGAAGATGTTATTGACTGTGAACCAATACTAGGTTATTTGCACAGAGGGATGGAAAAAATTGCAGAAAACCGAACAATTATACAATATTTGCCTTATGTAACACGTTGGGATTATTTAGCTACTATGTTCACAGAAGCAATAACTGTAAATGCACCAGAGCAGTTGGGAAATATTCAAGTACCTAAAAGAGCCAGCTATATTAGAGTGATTATGTTGGAGTTGAGTCGTATAGCTTCTCATTTATTATGGCTTGGCCCTTTTATGGCAGATATTGGTGCACAGACTCCTTTCTTCTATATTTTCAGAGAAAGAGAATTAGTCTATGATCTATTCGAAGCTGCCACCGGTATGAGAATGATGCATAATTATTTTCGTATCGGAGGAGTAGCTGCTGATCTACCGCATGGATGGATAGATAAATGTTTGGATTTCTGCGATTATTTTTTAACAGGGGTTGCGGAATATCAAAAACT